GCGATCTTTTTTTATTTGTAATCCAATATGCAAATCAATGGGTTCCGTTAGGTTAGCTATATATTGTGTTGTGTCAACGATTTGTACAGAAGACGGTAAGATGATATCTTGAGCAGTTACGTATCTAGGACCTTTGACACAAATGGAAGCATCTCTAACTCCATAGAGATTGCTTCTTAATACAATTTCTTTCAAATTGAGTAATATTTCATGTACTGATTCTTCAATACCTGCTATTGTAGAATATGGATGCGGTAATTTCTCAGATTTTGCACGTGTGATGCATGTTCCTTCTATTTCTCCAAGTAAAGCCCGTCGCATGGCAATACCTATTATATCAGCTTGACCTTTCCTAAGCGGGGACAAAAGGAAACGACCATAATAAAGACGTTTACTGTCTATTCTGGATTCAACGCACTTCCACTGTATTGTTCGAGTGGATCCTTTTATTTCCTCTCGAACCATACTAGTACTATTTTTTAATAATGGAATTATTTATTTCTCTTGAAATGGGTTTCATTCGGATTTCTACACACGTCTTTTTTTAGGAGGTCGACATCCATTATGTGGCATCGGTGTTATGTCACGTACGAAACTTAAAAGGATACCGCTTCTACGAATGGCTCTCAATGCTGCATCTCTTCCGAGACCAGGACCCTTTATCATAATTTCTGCTCGTTGTAGACCCTGATCCATTACCGTACGAATAGCATTTTCTACAGCTGCTTGAGCAGCATAGGGTGTTCCTCTTCTTGTACCTTTGAACCCAGAGGTGCCGGCGGAGGCCCAAGAAACCACCCGCCCCCTTATATCCGTAACTGTTATAATGGTATTGTTGAAACTTGCTTGAACATGAATAATTCCTTTTGGTATTCTACGTCCATTCTTACGGGAATCCATACGTTCATTTCTACGTGAATTATTTCTTGGCATTATTTTGATCATATTTTAGTATCTCATAAAATCATAAATATGAGTAAGAAAATATATGGAGATATCCATTTCCTAGGAAGATCTATTCTATGTTTTATTTTTTTCCATTTCATTTATCTATTAAATAGTAAAAAGCCAGGTTTTTTTTTAGAAAGATTATCCTTGTCTTTGTTTGTGCTTTGGATTCGAACAAATCACTATTATTCGTCCACGCCTACGAATCAGTCGACATTTTTCACAAATTTTACGAACAGAAGCTCTTATTTTCATATTTGATCTCAATTGTACTTATTAAAAATAAAAATAAATTTATTTTTTTCATCTAGAGTTTTATTTACTATTTACACTTTAGAAAAAGAATCTAATCATTCGTATCTTTGTTGCGAAGTCTATAAATTATACGTCCCCGAGTTGAATCATAACGACTTAATTCAATTTTTACTCTATCCCCCGGTAATATGCGTATAAAGCTGCGTCGGATCCTTCCCGAAACATATCCTAAAATCAGATCTTTATTATCTAAACGGACTCGGAACATACCGTTGGGAAGTGATTCAGTAATTAAACCTTCATGAATCAATTTTTGTTCTGTCATTCCAGGTAACCCCTTTCTTTGAAGTACCAATTAATAGAGAAAGCGATGTATAATGTATCTTTTTTCATTTTTGTTATTGTGTAAATTGGAAATTCGAGATCACACTTATTTATTAAAAGGAGAATTTGACCATTACCATATATAACATAATATTTCTCCTCCAATTCGCTCTAATCGGGCTTCTCGATCTGTCATTATACCACGAGAAGTTGAAAGAATGACAATTCCTATTCCACTTAAAATCTTAGGAATTCTTTTATAGTTGGAATAAATTCGTAAGCCAGGTCTGCTGATACGCTTTAAAACAGTTCTAGTTCTATATATTTCTTTTTGCATCTTTTTATGTGGCAGAGTTAAAACCAAAAAATATTTCTTATTTTTCTGATGTTTACGAACATTTTCAATAAAACCTTCTTGTAAAAGTATTTTTACAATGTTTTCGGTAAGATTTGTAAGTGCTATTTGCACTGTTTTCTTTTTATTCATGTCAGCATTTCTTATCGAAGTGATTAGATCAGCAATAGTGTCCCTACCCATAAAAAATGATAATCTTTTTTCTCCCAATTTGGATGTGATCAACATGCTTTCTTTTTTTCTTTATATAAAGTATATATACGTGAGATCAAATTTACTCCATTTTTCAATATAAGAAATAATTCGTAGTAGTTGTAAATAGATTCTTATTATATCGTTGTGGTTTAAATATTTATAATACTTCAGGAGCTAATGAGACTATTTTAGTAAAGTTTAATTGTCTTAATTCTCGAGTAATTGCCCCAAATATTCGGGTTCCTTTTGGATTTCCCTCTTGATCAACTACAACTGCTGCATTGTCAGCATACCATATTATCATACCGTTTTCTCGTTTGAGTTCTTTACATGTACGTACGATTACGGCTCTAATGACTTCTGATCTTTCTAGAGGCATATTGGGAATTGCCTCTTTAATTACAGCAACAATAACATTACCAATATGAGCATATCGCTGATTACCAGCTCCTATAATTCGAATACACATCAGCTTTCGAGCTCCACTGTTATCTGCTACATTCAAAATTGTCTGAGGTTTAATCATATCCTTTTTATTTCATACAAAAATATGAAAGAAGAAAGAAATATTTTCTGTCCATAAATAGGTCAATCATTTATCCTCAACCTTCCTTTTTTTCTATATCCTTATCCTGAAATAATGAATTGCGTTCGTATAGGCATTTTGCGCGCTGCTATTAAGATAGCCGCTTTAGCTACAGTTTCAGATACTCCACTCATTTCATAAAGTATTCGACCTGGTTTAACAATGAATACCCAATATTCGGGGGATCCCTTTCCCGAACCCATACGGGTTTCTGCAGGTCTTACTGTAACTGGTTTATCAGGAAATATGCGTACCCATATTTTTCCACCACGACGTGCATATCGTGTCATTGCTCTTCGCCCTGCTTCTATTTGTCTAGCTGTGATCCAAGCTGGTTCAATTGCTTGAAGAGCATATTTACCAAAGGAAATATGATTTCCTCGACAAGATATTCCCTTCATTCTTCCTCTATGTTGTTTACGAAATCTGGTTCTTTTGGGGTTATAGTCGATGTAATGATGTAATTCTATCTCTACTACAGAACTGGACATGAGAGTTTCTTCTCATCCAGCTCCTTGCGAATCAAAAGGAAGGGTATAATTCAACATCATAATAATTGGATCATTTTTTTTAAGATAAATATTTCTTTTCCTTATTTGTACTTATGTAATTATCGTTTTAATTATAATTACGTCATAATATTTGAATCCAATAACGATTTCGCAGGCGAATATTGACTCTTTCATGTTATAACCTATAGAAATTCTTTCTTGGTTTGTTTCGCCATCCCACCTATTTGAATTGTTATATTCACTATTCCTATTTTTGTTAATGGAATCTTATGTAGTCAGGGTTTCTTTCGTTCCTATAGCTTCTCCATTAATGATTAGGTTTAATCTCTGCAATGAAGCTTTAAAAAAGAGTTTTTTATTAGTCAATTTAGTTAGTTTTATTAACTCTAAGCTCTTTCTTTTACTTTTTTCTTCTTTTGTTTACTTAGCCTTTTTATATTTTTTATTATTTGCGTTCTACTATGCTATTTTAAAATATGGAATTTTTTTCCATTCTTTATATTTTGTTAATTCATTATTATTGTGATGCTTTATCACATTGCTTTTTATGATATCAGTCATAGACCATTCATATTGGAATTATATATCATTCTTTTTATTCTTTCTTTCTATCATCCTTCCATTTATCCACATCCCTTTTTTTCTTTCTGAACATATAATCAGATTTCTCTAACAAAGTTTTTAGTTGCTATAACCATATAATTAATCTACTCATTCATTTCATATAGTCACTTTTTATTGGGATCTCGAGAATATGAAGCAATAAGTTTATAGTTTCTTTATTATATAATTATATATAATATTTATTTTTTATTTATAATTGATAATATTGTATTGATTATTTCTATTTCTCAATTTATAATAACTCAGTTTAGAAGTCAAAGTGAGTAAGGTTTTTGTATCCTTAACTTGTAACTTGGAATTATAAAAAAAAAAAACGAACGAGTCACACACTAAGCATAGCAATTCAAATGAAATTAAAATATAAAAATAGTCTTTTTATTCAACCTTATAGAATTAGAATTGTCTATTTTGCAATTTAAGAGAAAAAGTTCAATAAATTAGTTTATTCTTTTTTTCGTATAGCACTGGGAAAATAAAAGGGTAGTCCTTTATTTTTATTAGTCTAAAAATATCCAAATTTTTATGCCTAATACTCCATAGATAGTTCGAATTGTTGATAAGCAATAATCCATTTTAGCACGAATTGTTTGTAGGGGAACTCTGCCTTCTCTCATCCATTCGACACGTGCAATTTCTTTTCCGTCGATACGACCTGCAATTTGCACTTGAATTCCTTTTGTATCTGTTTGTTCAGTTAATTCAATAGCTTTTTTCATTGCCTTTCGAAAAGAAACTCTATTCTTTAATTGTAAAGCTATATATTCGGCAAGAATCTTAGGTTTTCCATAAGGTTTTTCAATTCTTGTAATGCCAATATTGAGTCTTCGATTGATAGAAGGAAATTCTTTTTGTACATTCACCCGTAATTCTTCAATTCCTTGCGTGTGACTTTCTACTAATAAATTTTGGAATCCAATATAGATAATGACCTGAGTTAAATCCATTTTTTTTTTTATTTCGATATGTGCAATTCCTGCAAAACCGGAGGATATTCTCTTATTATTTTGTACATAATTTTTGATACAGTTCCTTATTTTTTCATCTTCTTGTAGACTCGTAGAATAATTTTTTGATTGTGTGAACCAGAAGGAATGATGACTTTTTGTTGTACCAAGTCTGAAACCAAGTGGATTTGTTTTTTGTCCCATAAGTCTTTATTATATTATGCTATTTTACTATTTGTTTCTATTATTTTTCTATTTGTAAAATATCAAATAATACTCTTTCTTCTATAATATTCATACAATTTATAAATCAATCTCTAATTTCATTTGAATAATAATCTAAATTGTCTCATTTGAATAATAATCTAAATTGTCGATTGATTTATAAATGATTGAGATTCCTCTTTTAATACAATTTTTATATTACATGTGGGTCTTTTTATCATATAACTCCGTCCCTGAGCCCGAGGTTTTTGTCTTTTAATAATAAGACTTTTATTCACTTCGGCATTAGTAATGAATAAATTTGCTTCGTTTAAGCCTATATTATGATTAGCATTTGCTGCTGCTGAATAAATCAATTTTAAAATTGGATAAGATGCACGATAAGGCATAAGTTCTAGTATCATAAGTGTTTCTTCATAGGAACGTCCGCGAATTTGATCAATTACTCTTCGTGCTTTTAAAAAAGATATGTTTATACCTTGACCTAAAACTTTGATTTCTCTACTCGAATGTGCATTTTTTTTTATAGGGTTATTCTTTTTTTTCATAAACATAAATAGGGTTTTCTCCTTCTTTCTTTTCTATTATTTAGTATGTATATGTAATCTTATTTTTATGCTTTGCTTTGTTTATTTTATGTGTATTGCTTGTTCTCGATTAACGACGCGATTTAGTATCGTTTCTTGCGTGTCTCGCGAAAGTCAGAGTCGGCGCGAATTCTCCCAATTTGTGACCTACCATGCGATCTGTTATATAAATAGGTAGATGTTCTTTTCCATTATGAATAGCGATTGTATGGCCAATCATTGTGGGTATAATGGTAGATGCCCGAGACCAAGTTACTATTATTTCTTTCTCTTCCCTCATGTTGAGTTTTTCAATTTGTACCGATAAATGACTAGCTACAAAGGGATTTTTTTTTAGCGAACGTGTCACAGCTGATTACTCCTTTTTTTTACATTTTTCAGATTGGTTTGGTATTCTATGTTCAATATCTCGATTGAAGTATGGAAGTCAGAATAAAGACAATGATGAATGGAAAAAAGAGACAATCCCTTAGCTAGATAAGGGGCGGATGTAGCCAAGTGGATCAAGGCAGTGGATTGTGAATCCACCATGCGCGGGTTCAATTCCCGTCGTTCGCCCATCACATTCTTTCCAATTCCAAAAATGGGATTTGTCATATTCCTATTTACGGCGACGAAGAATCAAACTGTCACTATATTTTTTCCTTTTCCTACTTCTTCTTCCAAGCGCAGGATAACCCCAAGGGGTTGTGGGTTTTTTTCTACCAATTGGGGCTCTCCCCTCACCGCCCCCATGGGGATGGTCGACTGGGTTCATCACTACCCCTCTTACTACAGGACGCTTACCTAGCCAACACTTAGATCCGGCTCTACCCAAGCTTTGTTGGTTCACCCCAACATTACCCACTTGTCCGACTGTTGCTAAGCAGTTTTTGGATATCAAACGGACCTCCCCAGAGGGTAACCTTAATGTGGCTGATTTACCCTCTTTTGCAATCAGTTTCGCTACAGCACCCGCTGCTCTAGCTAATTGTCCACCCTTTCCACGTGTTATTTCTATGTTATGTATGGCCGTTCCTAAGGGCATATCGGTTGAAGTAGATTCTTCTTTTTTATCATTATCAATAAGAACCCCTTCCCAAACTGTACAAGCTTCTTCCAAAGCATACGGCTTTCTAGATGTCTATGATGATATCTAGACAGATGGATCTTATATGAATCGTATGATGAGGTACCACATGAGTGGATATATAGGAATCCCAATCTGCCGAATCACCCATGGTATGATCTTCTACATCCTAGGTCTCCCTGTTCCGTCATCTGGCTTATGTTCTTCATGTAGCATTCAGACCGAATGAGTCTATGAGATTACGTCGATACTTCCACATATTTCGGGTAACGTAGGAGACATCCCTATTTTTCCCCGGGGGGTCTTAATTACCACTGCCTAGCTTTCAATTCGCCTCTGACCATCAAATGAAATGTGAATAACCCGTCCTCCTCTATTTGAAACAAGGGGCGCTTCCGGTTCTGCGCATGCTTCAAACCATTTTGTCTTCTCCATATTACCATATCTCTAGAGTCAATAATATTCTATGAGGAACTATTGAACTCCATCACTCGCTGCCGTTACTCAACAGTTTTCTGTTGAGGTCTATCCCGTCGAGGTACTTCAATTGGATTAGTGATCGATTTCTAGGTTTCGTCGTAAACCTAATTGGTTACTTCCAATTACGTAAATCCATAGTTCAAACCGCACTCAAAGGTAGGGCATTTCCCATTGATATAGGAACTTCTGTACCAGAAACAATGGTATCTCCAATTATAGCCCCTCTGGGATGTAAAATATATCTCTTCTCACCATCCCCATAGTGTATGAGACAAATGTATGCATTTCGATTAGGGTCGTATTCTATGGTTATGATTCTACCAGATATTTCTTTTTGATTCCGTCGAAAATCGATTTGACGGTATAGACGCTTATGACCTCCCCCTCTATGCCTTGCGGTAATGATTCCTCTGGCATTACGACCTTTACCACAACGACGCCGTCCATAGATCAAATGATTTCGTGGATTGGATTTCACTTGACTGTCTACAGCTCCATTGCGTGTGCTTGGGATAGAAGCTTTGTATAAATGTATTGCCGTGTTATTAAGTATTTTGATTTTGCTTTAAGTTCTTTTCTCTATAAGAGGTGGAATAGAATAACCCGGTTGAAGCGTAATGATCATACGTCTGTAATGCATTGTATGTCCCATAATAGGCCCCATTCTTCTACCCTTTCGGGGTAGTCGATGACTATTCATAGCTATTACCTTGACACCAAAGAAGAGTTCGACCCAATGCTTGATTTCTGTCCTAGTTGATCCTGATTCGACATTAGAAGTATATTGATTGTTCCCCAATAACCGAATACTCTTTTCTGTAAATACTGCATATTTGATTCCATCCATAAATCCATCTTCTTCCCTATGAGTTCCAGTATCGATAAGAATTCTAGTTCTTACTGTTCATATGTTATGGTATGAATATACCATACAATTCGTTATGTATGGATGATGAGATATCGATACAGAGCCAATTCCAATAGACTTATTGAACGTTCCCATTGGCGTGCATCCAGCAGGAATTGAACCTACGAATTTGCCAATTATGAGTTGGGCGCTTTAACCATTCAGCCATGGATGCTTAACAGGGATCATCGTACATCGTGAATAACAAAATTCCAATTGAAATGAAATCTTTAGGAGGAATCAATGAAACGACACCAATTCAAATCTTGGATCTTCGAATGGAGAGAGATATTGAGAAAAATCAAGAATTCTCACTATTTCTTAGATTCATGGATCCAATTGGATTCAGTGGGATCTTTCACTCATATTTTTTTCCGCCAAGAACGTTTTATGAAACTCTTGGACCCCCGAATTGTGAGTATCCTACTTTCGCGTGATTCACAGGGTTCCACAAGCAATCGATATTTCACGATCAAAGGTGTAGCACTGTTTGTAGTAGTGGTCCTTATGTCTCGTATTAACAATAACAATCGAAAGGGGGTCGAAAGAAAAAATATCTATTTGATGGGGCTTCTTCCTATCCCTATGAATTCCATTGGACCCAAAAGGGAGACATTGGAAGAATCCTTTTGGTCTTCCAATATCAATAGGTTGATTGTTTCGCTCCTTTATCTTCCTCTTCCAAAAAGGAAAAATCTTTCTGAGAGTTGCTTCGTGGATCCGCAAGAGATTACTTGGGTTCTCCCAATAAATATCAATAAAAGGTGTATCATGCGAAGTTCGCGGTGGCGGAGGAACCGGATCGGAAAAAGGAGGGATTTGAGTTGTAAGATATCTAATGAAACCGTAGCAGGAATGGAGATCTCATTCAACGAGAAAGATAGCAAATCCAAATATATGGAGTTTCCCTTTTTATTTTATATGGATGATCCGATCCGCAAGGACCATGATTGGGAATTGTTTGATTGTCTTTCCCCCAGTAAGAAGCGAAGCATAATCCACTTGAGCTCGGGGCAGCTATTCGAAATCTTAGGGAAAGACTTTCTTTGTTATCTCATGCCTGCTTTTCGTGAAAAAAGACCAATGGAAGGGAAGGGTTTCTTCAAACAACAAGGAGCTGAGGCAACTATTCAATCAAATTATATTGAGCATGTTTCCCATCTCTTCTCGAGAAACAAGTGGGACATCTCTGTACGAAAGAGTGCTCCATTTCATATGTGGCAATTCCGCCAAGATCTCCGCGTTAGTTGGGGGAAGAATCCGCACGAATCGGATTTGTTGAGAAATGTATCGAAAGAGAATTGGATTTGGTTAGACAATGTGCGGTTGGGGAACAAGGATCGGTTTGTTAGCAAGTTACGGAATGTATTGTCAAATATTCCATATGATTCCACAAGTTTCGGTTTCGTTCAAGTAACGGATTCTAGCCAATGGAAAGGATCTTCTGATCAATCCATGGATCATTTCGATTCCATTAGAAAGGAGGATTCAGAATCCCACACATTGATCGATCAAGCAGAGATTCAGCAACTAAAAGTCAAAGAAAGATCGATTCTTTGGGATCCTTCCTTTCTTCAAACGGAACGAACAGAGATAGAATCAGATCGATTTCCGAAATGCCTTTTTGGATCTTACTCCATGTCCTGGCTATTCACGGAACGTGAGAAGCAGATGAATAATCATCTGCTTACGGAAGAAATCGAAGAATCTCTTGGGAATCCTACAAGTACAAGATCCATTCGTTCTTTTTTCTCTGACAGATGGTCAGAACTTCATCTGGGTTCGAATCCTACTGAAAGGTCTACTAGATATCATACATTTTTGAAGAAAAAGCATTCTTTTGTTCCTTCCAGGCGATCTGGAAGTAAAGAAATGGTTGATACATTCAAGATAATGACGTATTTACAAAAAACCGTCTCAATTCATCCTATTTCATCAGATCCGGGATGTTATATGGTTCCGAAGGATGAATCGGATATGGACAGTTCCAATAAGATTTCATTCTTGAACAAGAATCCATTTTTCCATTTATTTCATCTATTCCATGACCGGAACAAAGGGGGATACGCGTTACACCGCAATTTGAAATCAGAAGAGGGATTTCCAGAAATGGCGGATCTATTCACTCTATCAATAACCGAGCCGGATCTGGTGTATCATAAGGGATTTGCCTTTTCTATTGATTCCTACGGGTTGAATCAAACAAAATCTAAAAGGTCCGATGGGAGCAATAGTTTCCAGGAACATTTGGAAGATTTTTTTTCTGAACATAAGGAGTTTTTTCAAGTAGTGTTCGATCGATTACGTATTAATCAATATTCAATTAATTGGTCCGAGGCTATCGACAAACAAGATTTGTTTAAGTCACTTCGTTTCTTTTTGTCCAAGTCACTTCTTCCCCTTTTCTTTGTGAGTATCGGGGATATCCCCATTCATGGATCCGAGATCCGCATCTATGAATGGAAAGATCCGAATGATCCACTTTGCAATCAGTTGTTAGAATCAGTAGGTGTTCAAGTGCAAATCGTTCATTTGAATAAATGGAAACCCTTTGATAACACGGATTCCTATTTCTCAATGATATCCCATGATCGAGACAACTGGCTGAATCCCGTGAAACCGTTTTATAGAAGTTCATTGATATCTTCTTTTTATAAAGCAAATCCACTTCGATTCTTGAATGATCCACATCACTTCTGGTTCTATTGTACCAAGGGATTCCCCTTTTATGTGGAAAAGACCCGTATCAATAATGATGATTTGACATATGGACAATTCCTCAATATCTTGTTCATTCGCAACAACAAATGTTCTTTGTGCGTCGGTAAAAAAAAGCAGATTTTTTTGGAGAGAGAGACTATGTCACCAATCGAGTCACAGGTATCTGAAACATTCATACCGAAAGATTTTCCACAAAGTGGTGACGAAACGTATAACTTGTACAAATCTTTCCATCTTCCAATTCGATCCGATCCATTCGTTCGTAGCGCTATTTACTCGATCGCAGACATTTCTGCAACACCTCTAATAGAGAAACAAATAGTCCATTTGGAACGAACTTATTGCCATCCTCTTTCAGATATGATTTTATCTGATTTAGAAGGGAAGAACTTGCATCAGTATCTCAGTCTCAATTCAACCATGGGTTTGATTCACACTCCATGTTCTGAGAAAGATTTACCATCCAGAAAGAGGAAAAAGGGGAGTCTTTGTCTAAAGAAATACGTTGAGAAACAACAGATGTATAGAATCTTTCAACGAGATAGTGCTTTTTCCAATCTCTCCAAATGGAATCTGTTCCAAACATATATGCCATGGTTCCTTACTTCGACAGGGTGTAAATATCTCCATTTCACCCTTTTAGATGCTTTTTCAGACCCATTGCCGATACTAAGTAGCAGTAAACATTTTGTATCTATTGTTCATGCTATTATGCATGGCTCAGATATACCATGGCTAATTCCTCAGAGGATTCTTCCACAACGGACTCTGATAAGTGTAACTGAGATTTTGAGTAAGTGTTTACAGAATCTTTTTCTGTCCGAAGAGAGGATTCATCGAAATAATGAGTCACCTGTTTTCTTGATATGGACACATCTGAGATCAACAAATGCTCGGGATTTTCTCTATTCAATCCTTTTTCTTCTTATTGTTGCTGGATATCTCGCTCGTATACATCTTCTCTTCGCTTCCCGAGCCTCTAGTGAGTTACAGACAGAGTTAGAAAAGATCCAATCTTTGATGATTCCATCATACAAGATGGAGTTGCGAAAACTCCTGGATAGGTATCCGGCATCTGAACTGAATTCTTTCTGGGTAAAGAATCTCTTTCTAGTTGCTCTGGAACAATTAAAAGATTCTCTGGAAGAAATAAGGTATTCTTATTCTGGTGGCAACATGTTATTGGGTGGTGGTTCCGCTTATGGGGTCAAATCCATACGTTCTAAGAAGAAAGATCGGAATAGCAATCTCATCGATCTAATAAGTATCATACCAAATCCCATCAATCGAATCACTTGTTCGATAAATACGAGACATCTAAGTCGTACAAGTAAAAAGATCTACTCATTGATAAGAAAAAGAAAAAACGCGAGCGGTGATTGGATTGATGATAAAATGGAATCTTGGGTCGCGAACAGTGATTCGATTGATGATGCAGAAAGAGAATTCTTGGTTCAGTTTTCCACCTTAACGACAGAAAAAAGGATTGATCAAATTCTATTGAGTCTGACTCATAGTGATGATTTATCAAAGAATGACTCTGGTTATCGAATGATTGAACAACCGGGATCCATTTACTTACGATACTTAGTTGACATTCATACAAAGTCTCTAATGAATTATGAGTTTCATAGATCCTGTTTAGCAGAAAGACGGATATTCCTTGCTCATTATCAGACAATCACTTATTCCCAAACCTCGTGTGGGGCTAATCGTTTTCATTTCCCATCTCATGGAAAACCCTTTTCGCTCCGCTTAGACCTATCCCCTTCTAGGGGTATTTTAGTGATAGGTTCTATAGGAACTGGACGATCCTATTTGGTCAAATACCTAGCGACAAATTCCTATGTTCCTTTTATTACGGTCTTTCCGAACAAGTTCCTGGATGACAAGTCTAAAGGTTATCTTATTGATGATATCCATATAGATGATAGTAGCGATATCGATATTGATGATAGTGACGATATTGATGATAGTGACGATATTGATGATGACCTTGATATTGATACGGAGCTGCCAACTATTTCTCTGACGCCGAAAATAGACCAATTTGATATCACCTTTCAATTCGAATTAGCAAAAGCGATGTCTCCTTGCATAATATGGATTCCAAACATTCATGATCTCTATGTGAATGAGTCGAATTACTTATCCCTCGGCCTATTAGAGAACTCTCTCTCCAGGGATTGTGAAAGGTGTTCCACTCGAAAGATTCTTGTTATTGCTTCGACTCATATTCCAAACAAAGTGGATCCCGCTCTAATAGCTCCGAAGAAATTCAATACATGCATTGAGATACGAAGGCTCCTTCTTCCACAACAACGAAAGCACTTTTTCATTCTTTCATATACTAGGGGATTTCGCTTGGAAAAGGAAATATTCCATACTAACAGATTCGGGTCCATAACCATGGGTTCCAATGCACGAGATCTTGTAGCACTTATCAATGAGGTCCTATCCATTAGTATCACACAGAAGAAATCCATTATAGAAACTAATACAATTCGATCAGCTCTTCATAGGCAAACTTGGGATTTGCGATCCCAGGTAAGATCGGTTCAGGATCATGGGATACTCTTCTACCAGATAGGAAGGGCTGTTGCACAAGATGTACTTCTAAGTAATTGCCCCATAGATCCTATATCTCTCTATATGAAGAAGAAATCGTGTAAAGAGGGGGATTCTTATTTGTACAAATGGTACTTTGAACTTGGAACGAGCATGAAGAAATTAACGATACTTCTTTATCTTTTGAGTTGTTCTGCCGGATCGGTCGCTCAAGATCTTTGGTCTTCACCCGGACCCGATGAAACAAATTGGATCACTTCTTATGGATTTGTTGAGAATGATTCTGATCTAGTTCATGGCCTATTACTATTAGAAGTAGAAGATGCTCTGGGAGGACCCCCACGGAGAGAAAAAGATTGCGGTCAGTTTGATAATAATCGAGTGACATTACTTCTTTGGGCCGAACCAAGGAATCCGTTAGATATGATGCAAAACGGATCGATCGTTGATCAGAGATTTCGATATGAAACAAAAGAGGAATCGGAGTTTGAAGAGGGGGAAGGAGCCGTCGACCCGCAACAGATAGAGGAGGATTTATTCAATCACATAATTTGGGCTCCTCGAATATGTGGCCCTTGTGGCAATCTATTGGATTGTATCGAAAGGCCCACTGAATTAGGATTTCCCTATTGGGCTGGGTCATTTCAGGGCAAGCGGATCCTTTATCATAAAGAGGATGAGCTTCAAGAGAATGATTCGGAATTGTTGCAGAGCGGAACAATGCAGTACCAGACACGAGATAGATCTTCCAAAGAAAAAGGTCGAATAAGCCAATTCGTTTGGGAACCTGCGGATCCATTCTTTTTTCTATTCAAAGATCAGCCCTTTGTCTCTGTGTTCTCATGTCGAGAATTCTTTGCAGATGAGGAGATGTCAAAGGGGCTTATTACTTCCCAAAAGGATCCTCCTACATCTATGTATAAACGCTGGTTCACCAAGAATACGCAAGAAAAGCACTTCGAATTGTTGATTCATCGCCAGAGATGGCTTAGAACCAATAGTTCCTTAGCTAATGGATCTTTCCGTTCTAATACGCTATCCGAGAGTTATCAGTGTTTATCAAATCTATTCCTATCTAACGGAACGCTATTGGATCAAATGACAAAGACATTGTTGAGAAAGAGATGGCTTTTCTCGGATGAAATGAAACATTGGATTCATGTAACAGGAGAACGATCTCCCATTCCTTAGCCGTAAAGAAAGATATGTGGCCATGAAAAAGGAACAGGATTGGCCGGGTGGTCGAGTCGTGTAAACACTTGTTGATTCCATATTTGTTTTTGGACCTTAGCTCCATGGAACAATATGCTACTGCTGAAATATGGAAGAATGGAAATCTGAGATCAATGGATGATATGAGCTGCCTAAACAAGAATTATGGAACGGCGAACAACCAGAGTGCTAACTACATCAAAAAATTGGCATTAATGAATAAATCCACCGGCAAAGGCAAAATGAGCATGCCTGATGAAATGGTTCCTGCGATCTGCTTCAATAACGAATTCTTGGTTTAACTGAATAAGTCAAGAAAATAGATAGACCTTTCTCTTCGTCTCAGGTCAATGGATCTTCTCAATTGGAAGATCTCCCATATGGATAATACACATTCCAGTTGACCGAGCCTAATTCCAATTGTTTTGTTCCGAAGCAAAGATATCCACGTAGGACGGTTCGTCCTATTCAGATATTCACGACCAAGA